CCAAGAAAAAGTCTTTCTATTTTGCATGGTCCAATCATTGATCCCCGGAATTTCTACAATAAATTTGATAGGTAGCTAGTAGAATTCCCTATCCACAAGTTTGCCATTGTATTGATTGTACTGAAATAATTGTACTGGTGAAATAGAGTCTGAATACCTTGAGTTGAAAAGGTAGAAGTATAAAGAATAAGTAAGATCAAAAAGGATTTCTTTATACACGAAAAAAGATTCTGATTTGATTGATATCAAATAATGAATTATTCATTCATTGAATGATAAATTACTACAAGTGAAGGAGAGACACGATTTAAAAAAAGGAAGATCCAATATTTCACAATTGTATCTAGAATCACTGGAAAAGTGGAAACAAGACCAGATATAATATGATCATTCTGAGCCAATCCAAAATCGTTGTAGATCGAACCAATCATTAGTTCCCAACCATGGGTCGAGTGAAACCCGATCCATAAATCAGTAACTAAAAGAATCAAAAAAGCTTTGATTGTATCACTTAAGTTATAGATAAATTCCTGAATCCAAGAATTTAGAATGAAAAGTTCTTCATTACCCAGAAAAAAATAACCACTTAGAATAGCGAAACAGATTAGGTTTGTAGAAAAATGCAAAATGATATGGAAATGAGATTCATTTTGTCTTTGGACCAATTGTATTGTTTCCTTGTACATTCCTATACGAAGCCTTTGCATATGTGTCTCCGAGTACTCCTTTATCATTTCGTCCAACAGGAATAGTTCTTCTAATTCCATAAATCTTTCTAGAACATTTTTCTCCTGAATATCATTCAAAAGGATTTCAGATTGACTGGTATTCCACCAATTAAGAAACCAAGTTTCTAGACATTTATTAAATGAGAGAGAAACCCACCAGGGCAAAAAAAGTATAGACACAAGATATGGGAGGTAAACCGATGCTTTCTTTTTTTTCATTCGAAAAGGGCCTTTCTTGTATGTTCTATTCTCGATCCTAAAGACTCAATTCTGACACAAAAACAAAAATAGGATAAAGAACCATAAGTTCGATACCTTCTTCTTGTTAGAGTTATAGGCTCTTTTTGTGCTTCATAGAAATCTCAGATAGAATTGACGAATGAAACAGGTTCATTAACAATTCACATCACGGATACAGAATGAAAAAAAAAAGAAGTAAATATTCTTTCCATATTCCAGAAATTGCAATTAGGCAAATTGTAACCGATTTCCTCTTCATTTATTCCTTTTGATGAAGACCCATTTTTAACTAACGAATATAATTTGGATTTAAAGACGAACCCTACCGGATCCTTTAATTATTTTATTTCTATTTCGAATTCAAAAGATTTCACTGTCTAAACGCAGCGCGGGGATAGGGTATCAATTCAAAGACCTAAAAAGAGGAATTATGTTTTACGAAAACAAAAGACATGTTAGTATATTTGAGGAATCGATACTTATTAGACCTTTTAATATTAATTGAAGATTCATAGTATTTTAATAGTATAAAGTAAAGAGTGAAGCTGGACGGCATGTGTATGCATATAAGATATCAAAAATAGTTTTTGTGTACAAATAAGTTTAGATTCTCCTTAATCTATTTTATTTGATTAGTTATATTATATTTTATTAATATTGTTCCATATGCGTCCTCCTGCTTTTGAGATGTATTAAGTTCCTTCTCTAATGCTGAGATTTATTCTTCAGTTCATTTCAAAATACTTCAATGGGTACGCGCAAGAAATAGGCCAATTCGGCAGCTTTTTGTTCAATTTCTCGTGGAGTCAAATTCTCATCAGTACGGGTCAAGGGAATGGCTCCTTGGCCCCTGATTTCCATATAAAGGACACGACGAGGAAAAAGACCCTCTCTCACCTCCATTCTGATTGATTGGATATCTTTCAGAAAGAAACGAAGGAAGATGCGACGATTTCTTCCAGGGAATCCCCAACGAAAAAGGGACATTATCCCTTTTTTTCTATCGAATCGGTCATAACCACTACCTACATTCCATGAAATTGTGCACCACAAATAAGAACTAATGAATAGACCCGCGATCCCATAGAAAGACATCACGATCCCTTGGGGGAAAAAAATAATTTGCTGAGACGGAAATACGGATATCAGATTTTTCCCAAGATAACTGGAAGTTCCAACCACTAAGAATCCTAGTGAACCTAAAAAAAGGATACAGGCCCAGCAAAAATTACTTGTTTTTCGAGACCCCGTTATAAGTTCTATCCATATATGTTCTGATCGCCAGTTCATACTATACTAGATCCAGTTGCATTCGATTGGAATTGAGAGAATAACCCAAATGGATTTGACTCGACTTTTATTGCTTGATCCCTAAGTAACTTTCATCAACTAGCAGCATTCCGGCAGGAACCATTAGGAATAATTGGTTAGATACATTGATTTTCTATTTCAAAGATTTTTCAAAAAAGATTTGCGGATCATTTTGAATTTAATCATTTAATTAATTAAGCTATAACTGCATATACATGCATTAATGCGCATATTATGTATCGGCATACATAACAAAACAACTCTTCCATTTGTTTTCGGAAAGGCTACATATCATATATCCTACCTTATTACACTAAAAAAAAGATATCTGTATGATGATCCAGTGTTTAAATAAATTGATGAGATTTTGTCCCATCTTATTTATACAATCTTATTTCTTTGGACATAAAGAGATAAAGAAGCCATTGCGATTGCCGGAAAGACTAGACCCACTAAAGGAACAAAAATAGAGGGAAAGTTAAAATCTATCATAGAATGGGTACCTCGATTTCATATTTGTACCTATTATAATTATAAATATATCTTATGATAAGTCTATCTATTAGAAAGAATATTAAGATAATATTAATATGAATTATTTAAGAATCAATAACGAATGTAGAACTCAATGAAGTGTACTTATTCCTCTTTATACGCGAATATGTATGATAATCCACTTTCATAAATTGGATTTTTATTCTCCCATCCTTATCTTCATCGTCTTTCTATCTTTCCTTTCAAAACACCTTTTTTTTGAAAGGAAAGATAGAAACGAGTTTCTTATGAATTCCCGACTTTAACCAATCTTATCCAACAAAAAGGGATTCCTAGTAAAAAACGGGAGTTCTCGCTAAATAGAAAGAACTTATATATTCTTATTATTTGTTATTTGAATATTTATATTTATTTGATATTTCTTCTTTCTTTATTTTCTTTTCCTTTTTTCAATATCTTTTTTTTTTTAATCTTTATTCAAGGGAAGGAAACCGTGTAGCTGAAATAACTCATTCAGAACACCTTTTAAAGGATTACGTGGTACGATTGGGTCGAATAAGCCCTTATGGAATAAAAACTCAGCCACTTGTGAACCATCGGGGACTGTCTTTTTCAATGTTTGTTCAATTACTCTTTTACCCGCAAACGCAATGTAGGCATTAGGTTCAGCAATAATGATATCCCCTAACATACCAAAACTTGCTGTAACTCCGCCAGTTGTAGGAGATGTAAGGATTGATACATAGAATAACTTTTTATTTGATTGATAATCATATGAAGCAGAAGATATTTTAGCCATTTGCATCAAGCTCAAACTCCCTTCTTGCATGCGTGCTCCTCCAGAAGCGCACACAATAATGACAGGTAGAGATCGATTAGTAGCATACTCGATCAAACGGGTGATTTTCTCACCTACTACGGATCCCATACTACCTCCCATAAACTGAAAATCCATAACTCCAATTGCTATGGGAATACTATTTAGTTGACCTATGCCCGTTTGAACAGCTTCAGTTAAACCCGTTTTTCTTTGATAAAAAGAGATGCGATCTATATAAGGTTCCTCCTCTGAATGAAATTCAATGGGGTCCATAGAGACCATATCTTCATACATAGGCTCCCAAGTGCCAGGATCAATAAAGAGTTCGATTCTATCTGAACTACTCATTTTCAAATGATATCCGCAGTGTTCACAAATATTCATTTTTGAACTAAAAAATTTTTTATAATTTAATCCATAACAATTCTCACATTGAACCCATAACTGTTTGTATTTTGTATTTATATCGAAATCATTATATTTTTCTATTCTATTGAAAGAACTGCTACTAGTTTTGATACTAGAATTTCCACTTTCAATACTACTTGTACTTTCCATACAAATTAAACTAGAAATGTAACTGTTGATACCGCTGTAAATGTCACTATTCAGACTGATTTCAAAACGAAGATAACTATCAACGCAACTATTAATGTGATTATTCCAATTAGATTGAGTATCATACATGGAATAATAATAGTAGTAATTACTACTATTAGACCCACTATTCAAATAACTAGGAAAAAGAATCTCTAGTTCATTCAAAAAAGAACTAGCATTGTCAATATCAAAAATTTGATTGTCAATATCAAAATATACAGAATAAGTGTCACCATTACTATTTCTAACTAAAAAAGTATGATCAGAGATCAAACTCCAAATATTCCTGCTATCAAATAAAGAATTTAGATAATTAATATTACTGAAACTATAACTGTCCCTACTAGGAATCTTTTTCTCCGCATCATTTAGAATAGTTTCTTCGCTTCCACTGGTATGTCCAAGAGCATCAAGATTATCCATTGATTTACTTAGTTCACACCTATGTTCTAACTTCTTGTTAGACAACATCGAATTGAACCAACATTTTTCCATAGATTCTTTCTGCCCCCTATTTTAGGAAAACCTAATACTAATATAATAGATGAATAGTTATTCGCTGAAGAAAAAATCATTTTACTATTTCTTTTTTCTTTCTCATCATAATTCAAATGAAGCATATGATCCAATCATTAAGATTGTTAATTAAAAACGAGCGAGTCTTTAAAAGAAAGGATTCTCCTTTTGAGGAATCCGGTGAATCATTTCAATATTATGATAGTGATTATTATATAATTTTTTCCTCAAAAAAAGATAAAATATATATAAAGACAGGTTTCTCTCATGTCAAACTTTCAATTCTCATT